ACAAAGGTTCCAGAAGATGTTAATGGTAAGCAAGAAGATTGTTTACGAAGAAACAACAAGAAAAATTCATATTCTGATACATAAGAGTTATATAAGAATCGAAATAGTCTTTTATTTTCTTTTTTCAAAAGAAAAATCGATTTCATTGAAGTAATAAGACTATTCCAATTCGAATAGTAGTTGAGAAAGAATCGCAATAAATGCAAAGATGGAACATCTTGGATCCGGTATTGAAGGAGTTGAACCAAAATTTCCAAATGGATAGGATAGGGTATTTCTATATGTGATAGATAATGTAAATGCAAAAATTTGTCTTCTAAAAAGGGAAATATTGAATGAATAGATCGTAAATTCTGAAACTTTGGTGTTTCTTTTTCTTTCGGACAAGATAATTCTCGTAGCGAGAATGGGATTTCTACAACGATCGCAAACCCCTCAGATAGAATCTGAGAATAAAACTCAGAATAAAAAAAATTGTTGTAATCCAACAATCGATCTTGGGTAGGATGATTAACCGAGTTAATCCAAAAATTCTGCTGATACATTCGAATAATTAAACGTTTCACAAGTAGTGAACTAAATTTCTTGTTATTACAACTAACAATTTCCACAGGCTCGGAATCATTTAATCCATAATCATGGGCAAATGCATAAATATACTCCTGAAAGAGAAGTGGGTAGACGAAGTATTGTTGACGAGATTTCTGTTTTTCTGAATACCCTTCGAATTTTTCCATTTGTATTTCTACTTGAATCAGAAAGAGGAAGCATTTCTCGGTTTATCAAATGATGATACATAGTGCAATATGGTCAGAACAGGGTGTTGCATTTTTTAATACAAACCCTGGAAAGAAAGGGAGTCTAATCCACAGATCTTTTCCTTTTCTATCCAATTAGTTTATGTTTGTTCTAATTACAAAAGAGAACAAATCTTTTATTTTTACAGGCCAATTGCTCTTTTGACTTTGGAATACAGTCTCTTTATCAATATACTGCTTCTTTTACACATTCAATCCATAACATCCCTTTTCAATCCATAATCAAGAATAATTAGGATTTCTAAAAAAACAAAGAAAAAATCAAGGGTCCGCTCATAGGAAAACCCAACCTTTCCCCGCATCAGGCACTAATCTATTTTTAACGTCTAATTAGATCGGGGAATCATTTCAATTAAGAAGTTAAGCTCGTTGCTTTTTATTTTACCAGAATTGGAGCCAGACTCTATCCATTTATTCACTAGACCCAGAAAATCAGAATTTTTTTATTCCATTCCAAAAATCAAAAATAAGAATTTGATTTTATTACGACATGCTATTTTTTCCATTCATTACCCTTGAGGATCAGTCGTGGTCTTCTAGACTCTACCAAGAGTCTGAACGAATTTGTTGCTTCATCCAAATGTGTAAAAGATCATAGTCGCACTTAAAAGCCGAGTACTCTACCATTGAGTTAGCAACCCAGATAAAATAGGATCTTAGATACGATCGAAACCCAAAAATCAATGGAATTACACCGCACGCTCCTGTCAAAACATTGAACTAGCAAGACATCAAAAGAAAGATTTTATCCCCCATTAAAAACACTCAAATGCCAAAATGAACAGGTCCGGTTAAATTTCACTAAGGTTAAAAAAAGAGCGGCTTCAATCACGATGGCAAAATTGTCATTTTTTTAGCAATTTCTATTTAAAGAAATCAAAAAATCTTGTATGAGAGTACATGCAAGAGGGACAACCCTATCATTTGAGCGAAGTGTAGGCAGAAAAACCTAATATGGAGTGAGGATAAAGAGACCTATCTATCTACAAATTCTATTTGTTCAATAGACCTTTGTCAATGGAAATACAATGGTAAGAAAACAAATTAGATATAAAAAGTAAATAAAATAAGGGCTTATGTTGGATTGGCACGACATAAATCCAGTCAAAAATAGGACTAAGAAAGAGGCAAATTGTGTCTAAATAATTAGACAACGAGGGATACTAGTGATCCCTCTCCTACTTTTTTATTCATTTAGTTCTTCAATTAACTCAAAGTTCCTTCTTTTTCTTTAAAGAATTCTGCCTTCCTTAAAATATCATAAACAGTTCTTGTAGGTTGAGCACCCTTTTCAAGGAAATAGAGAATAGCTGGAACATTTAAACAAGTTTGATTCTTTATCGGATCATAAAAACCCACTTTTCGAAGATCTCTTCCTTCTCTTCGAGATCGAACATCAATTGCAACGATTCGATAGACAGCTTATTGGGATAGATGTAGCTAAACAATGCCCCCCCTAGAAACGTATAGGAGGTTTTCTCCTCATACGGCTCGAGAAAATGATTCGAATTTCTGTCTATAATACAAGTAGATAGAAATTCGACTATGACTTGCATTAATTTCCTTACAGAAAAAACAAATTTCATTTATACTCATGACTCAAGTTGGCTAATTTTGACTGACAGACTTAAAAGGAAAAATCCTTCGAAATTTTTTGAGTCGTCTCTAAACTCTTTTCTTTGTCTCATCTCGAACGAATTTACTTTTATTCCTTATTCTGATCCAATTCAATTGTTGAGACAATTTTATTGTTGAGACAGTTGAAAATCGCGTTTACTTGTTCCGGAATTCTTTATCTTTGATTTGTGAAATCCTTGGGTTTAGACATTACTTCGGGAATTCCTATTCTTTTTTCTTTCAAAAGAGTAGCAACATACCCTTTTTTTCTTATTTCCTTCGATAAAGCATTTCCCTCTTCTATAGAAATCGAATATGAGCGATTGATTTTGATAGACTTTTAATTGAAAGAGTTTTTCCAATTTTCCAAAATTGGACTTTCTTCTTATTTTAACCTTTCGACTTCTATATTAAGGATAGACTGACAAAGTTGGCCTAATTTATTAGTTTTCACTAACCCTAGATTCTTTCCCTTGATAAAAAATCAATTCTGTCCTCTCGAGCTCCATCGTGTACTATTTACTTACAAACAACCCAGCGCAAATTTGGTTCGGGACGAATAGAACAGACTATGTCGAGCCAAGAGCATTTTCATTACTATGAAAAATGATGGATAGCAAAATCCACAATCGATCATGTCCTTCAAGTCGCACGTTGCTTTCTACCACATCGTTTTAAACGAAGTTTCACCATAACAAACATTCCTCAAATTTCATTGCAAAGTGGTATAGGGAATTGATCCAATATGGATGGGATCATGAATAGTCATTGGTTTAGTTTAGTTTTTTGTATACTAATTCAAACTTGCTATCTATGGAAAAATATGGATAAAAGAAATAAGTATTTATCGGGGAAGACTCCGCAAAGATCCAATTTATTTAAACCCATATTCTATCATATGAAGGAAACATAGTTCGAAAAAGACGAATAAACAAGTTTGCTTAAGACTTATTTATTATTGAATTTCCATTCTCAACAGAGGACTCGAGATGGTCAATCCTGAAATGAGAAGAGAAGGATCGATTCTTCTCCAACAAATAAACTATCAACCTCAAAAAAAAATTTAATTAATTTAATTACTATATTTGAATTAGATTAGCAATATATTTTTCCGTAACAAAAACAATTAACTATTAACTAAATAAACTATTCCAATGAAAAGATTGAAAGTTTTTTGGTAGTTATAGAATTCTCGTACTTCTTCGACTCGAATACCAAAAGAAAGAAAAAAATGAAGTAAAAAAAACACATTTCGTGTAAAGTAAAATTAAGGTCTTTGCTTTTACTTATAGCATTCTTTCTTTTACCTAAAAGAAGCAACTCCAAATCAAAAATTAGGAGAAGTATGATTTTTGGAATCCATTCTATCCAACGAACAGTTCTTACCTTATCCTTACCAGAATGGATCATTCTGGATATTTAAAGAATCACAGATCGAGATCGTTTTCGCTTAACCAAAGAAGGACCCTTTTTGCTAATAATATAATACAACAAAAATCTATCTCTATCATAAAGGGATAGGTCTCATTTTTTATACAGTGTTTTACGTATAGACCAAATTTTTCATGAAAATAAAGATATTCAATTTGACTGGACTTGACACTTGATTATGTTTTCTGAGAAAGAAAATGAATGCTTAGAAATGCATCTAATCTAAGAGTTCATAAGAGATAATTATTCTCTCTAATAAACTTTCTTTTGTCTCGTGCGGGGTACAATACGATTTCATCTTTCGTTTCATCAGAAAAATCTGGGACGGAAGGATTCGAACCTCCGAGTAACGGGACCAAAACCCGCTGCCTTACCACTTGGCCACGCCCCATTTCGGGTTTTATCCGACACTAATAAACACTAGTATGTTTATTTGTTTTGTTATTCGTCAATCCCACTTCAATTACATAAAAAATGAGGGATACTCTCTTGCTAGGATTCTAGACATGCGGATAATATAGAATCCAAAAAATGCATTGATCATTACATGGAATTCTATTAAGATATTATATGAAAGTCGAATTTCTTCCATTCTCATTTGAGAGTGCGAATACAAGGAGGTATTTTGCGTTTGGGAAAGTCCGAAGAAAAAAGGATTTTGAATCCGCCTTTTCCTTTTTCCCTTAGAAAAATAACTCAATCAAAATCCAATTATCTACTCTACAAGAACGAAATGCTTGTTATGCCTAATATACTTAGTTTAACCTGTATCTGTTTTAATTCTGTTCTTTATCCGACTAGTTTTTTCTTCGCCAAATTGCCCGAAGCTTATGCCATTTTCAACCCAATCGTGGATGTTATGCCTGTCATACCTGTACTCTTTTTTCTATTAGCCTTTGTTTGGCAAGCTGCTGTAAGTTTTCGATGAAATCTTTACTGCTCTGTCTGCCAAATTGAATGATGTATTCATTCCAAAAAAATTCTAAAAATGGATAAAAGCCGAGAAGTCTTATCTTATATTATGAACCTTCGATTCTAAAATTCAAATTCTTCTACATTGAATGTATAGCTGCAGCAATAAATTTGGATCAGCCTTTCTACCCCCTGCACCTACGTTGAGCAGGTACCTTTAGGTACCCACACAATACCTAACCTAATTTTTGATATTGATAAGAGTGCTTATTAGAAATCAATTCTTGAAAAAAATTGCAAGAATTGATTTTTGCATTTTTAGGTGTCAAAATAAACAAAACCCATCCTAATGGATCTGTGTGGTAAGGAAAAACGGGTAATCTATTCCTTAAAAAAAAAATCTTGGAGATTATGTAATGCTTACTCTCAAACTTTTTGTTTATACAGTAGTGATATTCTTTGTTTCCCTCTTTATCTTTGGATTCTTATCTAATGACCCAGGACGTAATCCTGGGCGTGAGGAGTAAAAATCCAATTTTTTTTGGAATTTTTTCTTACAAATTGGATTTGTTTCGTACATTTATCTATGAGAAAATCCGGGGGTCAGAATTCCTTCCAATTCGAAAGTCCCAAATGATCCGAGGGGGCGGAAAGAGAGGGATTCGAACCCTCGGTACAAAAAAATTGTACAACGGATTAGCAATCCGCCGCTTTAGTCCACTCAGCCATCTCTCCCCGTTCCAAATCGAAAGGTTTCCGTAATATGACAGAGGCAAGAAATAACGATTGCAAAAAATCCTTCCTTTTTCTTTCAAAAGCCCATAAAAATTATATTGCCAATTCCATTTTAGTTATATTCTTTTTTCTTAATGTTAATAAAAAAAAGAAGAAAATTCTTGTTTTTTCTTTCTAAAATTCGATATTGGCTGAGAAACAATCAGATAGATTTTCTCTTCAGCGGGCATTTCCATATAGGACTTGTTATAATAAAACAAGCAGGTTATATAAAAAATAAAAAACTCTTTTTTGATTATTTATCAACAAAGCAAAAAGGATTCTTATCAAACCCACCATAAAATTGGAAAGAAATATAAAGTAAGTAGACCTGACTCCTTGAATGATGCCTCTATTCGCTATTCTGATATATAAATTCGATGTAGATGAAATTGTATAAGCGGATTTTTTGTATTTCCTTAGACTTAGACCGCGCAAGGCAAGAATTTTTCGCTATTTACGATTTCATATTCTTGTTACTAGATGTTCTATAGGAATAAGAAAAAATCGCAACTCCTTTCCGCTACACATAAAAATTTATTTCGAAAGTCAATTTTTTTTTTTCAATATCTTTCCTTTTTTTTTCAGAATCCTATTTTTGTTCTTCCACCCATGCAATAGAGAGCGAGTGGGAAAAGAGGGGTTACTTTTATTTTCATTTTTCCCTTAAAGGATAGGCTTTGAAATAGGAGTCATGGAATAATGCTGAATTCAAATGTTTATTTCTATAGTATAAGAAAAACTAATCGAATCAAATTCATGGATTTACCACGACCTCGGTTGTGACCCCATAGATAAAAATGCAAAATTTCTATCTTCGAGACCATTGAAAAAGGGCATTGAACGAGAAAGAAATCGTCCACAGATAATTAAACTATCGTATGCCTTGGAAGTGATATGAGGTGCTCGGAAATGGTTGAAGTAATTGAATAGGAGGATCACTATGACTATAGCCCTTGGTAGAGTTACTAAAGAAGAAAATGATCTATTTGATATTATGGACGACTGGTTACGAAGGGACCGTTTCGTTTTTGTAGGATGGTCCGGCCTATTGCTCTTTCCTTGTGCTTATTTCGCTTTAGGGGGTTGGTTTACAGGGACAACTTTTGTAACTTCTTGGTATACCCATGGATTGGCTAGTTCCTATTTGGAAGGTTGTAATTTCTTAACCGCGGCAGTTTCCACCCCTGCCAATAGTTTAGCACACTCTTTGTTGCTACTATGGGGCCCGGAAGCGCAAGGGGATTTTACTCGTTGGTGTCAATTAGGGGGTCTGTGGACTTTTGTCGCTCTCCATGGGGCTTTTGCACTAATAGGTTTCATGTTACGTCAATTTGAACTTGCTCGGTCTGTTCAATTGCGACCTTATAATGCAATTTCATTCTCTGCTCCAATCGCTGTTTTTGTTTCCGTATTCCTTATTTATCCACTGGGGCAATCTGGTTGGTTCTTTGCGCCGAGTTTTGGCGTAGCAGCGATATTTCGATTCATCCTCTTTTTCCAAGGATTTCATAATTGGACGTTGAACCCATTTCATATGATGGGAGTTGCCGGAGTATTAGGCGCGGCTCTGCTATGCGCTATTCATGGGGCGACCGTAGAAAACACTCTATTCGAGGATGGTGATGGTGCAAATACCTTCCGCGCTTTTAACCCAACTCAAGCTGAAGAAACTTATTCAATGGTCACTGCTAACCGCTTTTGGTCCCAAATCTTTGGTGTTGCTTTTTCCAATAAACGTTGGTTACATTTCTTTATGCTATTTGTACCCGTCACCGGTTTATGGATGAGTGCTATTGGCGTAGTCGGCCTGGCTCTGAACCTACGTGCCTATGACTTCGTTTCCCAGGAAATCCGTGCAGCGGAAGATCCTGAATTTGAGACTTTCTACACCAAAAATATTCTTTTAAACGAGGGTATTCGTGCGTGGATGGCAGCTCAGGATCAG